TTAGGTCCACTTACTTTTTATTTAGAATTTCTCACAAATGTTCAACTTTCTTTTAAACATAGAATTACTATTCTAAGTGCTATATTAATTCTAAGTGCTATATTATAAGTCATTATAACGATAACCTATTATCATTAAATTCTAAAGTTTAGAATTACATTATTATTCAGTTGGTTACTTTTTTTATTACAAATGAACAATGTTTTTCTTCCCCGTTTCAATATGAATATTACTACTTGAGTTTTTTATGAAAAAGTCCAAAAAGCCCCTTATCGGATTTGAACCGATGACTTACGCCTTACCATGGCGTTACTCTACCACTGAGTTAAAAGGGCCTTTTGGTTCAATTACGGAAGGAATGACTAGACATATAAGATAGATCTAGCCATCTATGTATATATATTATAAGTATATGCAGTAGACTCATAGTAGCCCATAGGGTAAGGGTAACGAAAATTTTGATTTATTTAGGAAGTATAAGGATAGGTTTAATTTGGTTTATGGATATTGGATTTGATAAATATCAATAAAATGAATTGGTTCAAGACCGCCCCTAATGAAATTTGCTTGAATTGATCTGACCCCATCAGAACGGAACGAAATTCATTTGATTGATCTATGGATATATTTACCTACCAATTTGACATAGATCCACGATATTTCACATGTGATGAAGAGACTCGGTTTGTTCTTCGAAACGAGAATTTATAAAAAAAACAATTTTTTATAACTTGTTAATCCACGTTCTCGGATTTTCATATTTCTCGTTTGTTAATTTCCCAGCTTAGTATCATATATGAATAGGCCTATCTCATCTTAACAAGGAGTGGTTAATTGGATGAAAGTAAAAAGTAAGTGCAATAAATGAAGTTGAATTTTCTTTTAGGTCGGGCCAATCACTTCCCAAAGGAGTCCTCTACTTTCGTCCTTTTATTATTTTTTAGCTTGTTTTTTTAATAGCATTTCTATAAGAGATTTTTATTTTAGAATAGAATGGTGATTAGAATGAGTGATTGATGAATATAACCGGCAACTCAAAAATGCTATTCATATGGGATCAGAAAGGGTGGAAAGATCCTTCTGATCAAGTCATACCACTCAACTATTCAAATATATTGACAATTTCAAAAAACGGTTCATACTAAGTACTGAGTATGATGGCAGTGGGGCAAGTATGCCCCCATCGTCTAGTGGTTCAGGACATCTCTCTTTCAAGGAGGCAGCGGGGATTCGACTTCCCCTGGGGGTAGGGTACTCCGAAAGGAAGTTCATCATAGATTATAAAAAAGCCCCGACTTGATCTCCGGGGTCGATGCCCGAGCGGTCAATGGGGACGGACTGTAAATTCGTTGGCAATATGCCTACGCTGGTTCAAATCCGGCTCGGCCCAATAATTGGCCGACCGCCCATGAAATGATATAACCCTTTTAGTTTTCCAGAAATGCCAGATACGAAAGAATCAAAGTTCAATTGTCTGATATATCCCTACCGCAATTTATCGCTATTTATTTTTTTTTGTTCCATTTTTTTGTTCCTATAAATTCTTATCTTGCTAATAATGATCTATATTCCTATCAGGATGATTAAATAGAAAGTATAAAGTCTAATGAAAAGAATAAAGTAACACAAAAGGAAAAAAAAAGACTCTTTTTTTTGTGGACATTGAAAAACAAATTAGCAATCAATTTGGTACTAACGAACGGATTACTAGTAACCTGTGCTGCTCTCACTAACGTGTATATCCGTATGGATATCAATATCTCACTCACGTCTCTGTTCCAACACCTCGATTTTTTTATCTAATTATCTAAAGAGAAATGAAATGGTTTGAATGAAATCATAAGAATATGTATTCGGTACTTTGTACTTCACCGGGATTGTAGTTCAATTGGTCAGAGCACCGCCCTGTCAAGGCGGAAGCTGCGGGTTCGAGCCCCGTCAGTCCCGACGGATCAAAATCCAATAAAAGAAGACATCAATATATTGCGCTCTCCTCTGTTAAATTCGTTTCGATTGTTTGTTTGGTTGATTTCTAAATCTTTTAATGGAAATGGAAGAGGTTAGGTGGTTGTACAAGTACGGCGGTCAATTATAGAAAAGACAGAATGTAAAAGAATGATAACTAAAAAAACGTATTAGTGGAAAGGAATTCTTTTGATTGAATCCGGGATTCAAGTTTGTACTCGGTGTGTGGATAAAAGATCTTCCTATGTTATACTATTCAATTCTCGACGATGAATCGACTTGATAATCAGATATTGTTATTCATGATATTGATCCCATTCGCTATCATCGAAATGTAATTCATCCCATTGAATTTACAAGCGAAAGGGTTATCATCTATATGGGATTAAATCCCGAATTATTGCGAAGTAAAAAAAAACAAACGATGAGATTATGGAAGTAAATATTCTCGCATTTATTGCTACTACACTGTTCGTTCTAGTTCCTACTGCCTTTTTGCTTATAATATACGTAAAAACGGTCAGTCAAAATGACTAATTTGAATGAAACTTAACCTCTTAGTTCTTATCAACGATTTCATAAAAAAAATTACAATTTCACGTTTTAGTCTTAAATGAAATGAACGGACTAGAATTAGCAGTAGCCTACGAGATCCGATAGTATGGTAGAAAGACTCATATATGAGTCTTTCTACCATACTATCTATTTTTATTGTTGTAATGTAGAAAGATAGAAACTGAATCGAGATCAATCTACAATATGGATATGTATCTTTCTACATGTTAATATGACTTAAATATTTGTAATGTACATAGTATCTCAATTCTATTTCTTTGCTTCATCTATTTGTATTTTATTTTTGTTCATTCCAATCAATCTTAAATAATCGAAAGTCGCTTACGATTTTCGAATTTCTTGATTTCTCATTAGTTTTAATATGAATCCTGGTATCCATTAGAATAAAATCAATGAAAGAAAAAAACTTGGGCGAATATTACTAAAAGAAAATCAAGTTAATAAAAGAAAATTTAGGAAGACTTCGGTTGGAATAAAATTCCTATTATTCATATCCCCTTTCCTTTCAAAAAGGGACTAGGGGAATTTGTGAAATATCTGTTTGATTTGGATTCTGAAAGAGTATTATTCATATAGATTATGAATTGTATTCGATTCACAATAGAATCAAATACAATTACCTTGCTAGACTCCAAGACAATAGAATTCTGAAATTAAGATATTTTGATTCAAAATGAAATTAATATAATTAAAAAGGCTTTGCAGAACGATCTAGAAAAAAAAGTGATACTGTTTGCTCAATTAGTAGTATCTCTAGAGTCCACTTCTTCCCCATACTACGAGCGAAAGGGAAAATGTAAAGACTACCATTAAAGCAGCCCAAGCGAGACTTACTATATCCATGTCAATTATGTCCCCTATCTCTATAAATATGAAGAAATTTTTCCATTATTGTTTCCTAATAATAGTGGAATCACTGGCGCAGAGTCAAAAAGGGATTCTGACCCAACACCCTTGCTGAAAGACTCCAATAAATATAAAACGCTCCAATAAATCCACTTAGAACAAGTTCGTATATGATTTCTAGTCGAATCGGCAAAACGAAACAAAATACACAGCAGCACTTTTCTTTGGAAGTATCAAAGAGAATGTGACCTAATATGTAGTAATAATAAGAATGTAGTAATAATAAGACCTCTTCGTTTCTTTTGTTGCCCTCGATTATCATTAAGTATCATTAGTCAATTATTCATCCAAATTAGCCAATTATCTACCCACTCAAATATTGATTGAATGCCCGTACGCTCAGAGACTATGGGTCTGTATATTATGTATACTGTCAAAAGTAGCTCCTGGCCCTTCCATAACTATTAATTGGATTCTCCCTCGGGCTCTTCAATCTAATTCAAGACCGGGGTGGTAGACTCTACATTAGCAGTGGAAATAAATTGGTAACTCTTGATTTGATATGATAGCATTTCACTACTATAATCTTTCCGTGAATTCAAACCGTGAATTCAAAATGCAAAGATTGACAGCACTTTAAAGAGCGGAAACTCCATCTATTTAGAATAGTGTCAAGAGTCGCGTCGCATACTTTGCTGCAAAAGATTCGACGAGTTAGACCAGCCAAGCGGAATAAGGGATTTCAAGTCTTATCCTTTGTTGATCAGGCGACACCCAGATTTGAACCGGGGAAAAAGGATTTGCAGTCCCCCGCCTTACCGCTCGGCCATGTCGCCAAAATGATACAAAATATATGAAAAAATTCCCCCTTTGCTTGTTTTGGGGGGTACTCAATGTCTTTTTTTGTACTTCCCTCTGAAATCTCGTTTTTCTTAATTCCTTGTCTAAAATGAAAATAAAAAATCGTTCTTTTTTTTTGGAGGGTCTCCATTTCTGCAATTGATTTTAGAGTTTCTCAAAACACACAATATCTTAATCTTAATCCATCTCTTTCTTTTTTTTCTATTGAAAAAAGAAATGCGTATTTTCAGTCACAAAAGCCAAAATCCAGGCCAAATTGGAACCATTAACTAGTGACTATAAATTCATCGCCTACTCTTGGATTTCAATTGGAAAGTGCGTTTCCTAATGATAAATTATAGAAGAAAATTAAAATTCATACCTACCTAATTGGTATTGGTTTTTTTTCTATAAAAAAAACTTCTCAATTTCAATTATAACAGCAATTATGAGTATATGTAAACCCCAAACATAAATAGTTTCGCGGCAAGCTTCTAGCTTATCGGTTATCTTATCTGTATATGATGCCTCTCTATTCTCTATAGGGAATTTGCAGAAAATTGTCGTACTACAATTTCGATTGAAGAGAAAATAGCAATTTTGATAGAGCCCAACACGCGCTGTCTCGAATCGAACTATGCAATAAACGGGGGGGGTGGGTATATAGATAGGCTATGTGGGCATGGGTTTACTAAATACAAGCCTTCTTACGCACTTCAATGAAAAAAATTAAGTGCTAAAAAAATGAACTTTATGTTGTTATATTCCGTCTG